AGGCGAAGCAGATTTATTCTATACTCAATAAGTACCAATACGCAATGGGGGTTGAAACTACTCCTTATGAGGGAATATGCCCATACTACTTCATCATTAGAAAGACCTATTTGTAATAATTTTTCTTTATTCACTTTGTCTTCATTTTATTATATTATGTATGAAGTTTTCTAATCTATGGATAAACTAATACAAGGACTAATATTATAAAGATAATAAACCCATTCTTACGTTTCCACATCAAAGTGAAATATAGTATTTAGTTCTTTATTTCTTTTATTTAATGCCTATTGGTGTTCCAAAAGTACCTTTTCGGAGTCCTGGAGAGGAAGATGCATCTTGGATTGACGTATAGTGCGACTTGTCAGATATATTGGGTCATATGGGATTTCCCCGTTTTCTCCCCCGATCGAGATATCCTCTATTTCGCCCAAAAAACATATTAATTGAATCATCAAAAATTGGAAGCGCGAAGTAAAAATTAGGAAAGTGAAGTGCAATGCAACCCGATCCCCCCCCTTTTTTGGAGGTAATTTATATTATTATCAATTAGAATAATTTATGGTTATCTTCGTTGGACTAATCAAATTAAGTATCCAGGCTCCGTTTAAAAAAAATCCAATTGGTAATTATATATGATTACCACTTATATCATAAATGATTCGATTCCTATTTATAAAGAAAACGGATCTCAAATCGTTACACAATCGAGTAATATGGATGAATTCCATCAAATATTTGATTTGGCAGAAGGCATAAAATTCATAATTAATAAGAAGTCATAGCAATAAAGAAGTGGTAAGAGAAGCATTTATCCTATATGTGCAAATCAAAATAGGGCGGATCTTTACCCGGAGTAGAACATAAACCTAAAAAGATTTAAGAGACCCATTCAGGAACAAGAAAATGACATCGTGATTTGGATCTCAATGAAAAAATACATCAATGATAAGTGAATTCGATAAGTTTGAAATTCCTTTTTTTATATTCTAAGATAAGAAAAAGGGTCAAAAGAATCTTTATTGAAAAATCGAAGAAAAAGCCCTTCCGTTAAAAGTTAGAAAGAGCTTACTATGCTATGTATGATATGAAAAAACGAAAGGGGGCTAGAATCTACACATTGATTTTTTCGGAAATTTTTTTTGAACCGTATGCAGAAAAAAGTGCATGTACGGTTCCTAAGGGATACAACTTTACCCGAATCAACCGACTTTATCGAGAGAGATTACTTTTTTTAGGCCAAGCAGTTGATAGCGAAATCTCGAATCAACTTATTGGTCTTATGGTATATCTCAGTATTGAAGATGATACCAAAGATCTGTATTTGTTTATAAACTCTCCTGGCGGATGGGTAATACCTGGAGTAGCTATTTATGATACTATGCAATTTGTGCGACCAGATGTACATACAATATGCATGGGATTAGCTGCTTCAATGGGATCTTTTATCCTGGTTGGAGGGGAAATTACCAAACGTCTAGCATTCCCTCACGCTTGGCGCCAATGAGGTTTTTTTGAGAGAAACAAAAGACTATGCCTTCGCCATATGAAATAGGAATATTAAGTAAAAATAGCATGGCATTTCGAATTCGATAAGAGAAAATTTTTATTATTTTTTCAAAAAATTAGATTATATATCGAGAGAGTAGTATGAAATAAAGGATATTTCTGATTTTATCTTATCCATCGGGAATCCTGTTCAGCGTCACAAACTTTTTTTATACCATAGATCTCTTAACAATATTTATATTTATTGTATAAATCAAATATTTTTTTATTTACTTTTTTTATTTGATCGGATCAAAAAGAAACTTTGGGATTGCTGAATCACAGACAAATAAATACCAAAAAAGAAATAAGAAATATATAAAGCAACGGAACCACCGTAGTATTTTTTAACTCCTACAAAAAGAAGGGTGGTAATTTGATCATTTACCAATATGAGTCTCATAGATCCTAATTTGTCTCTTTTTGCGATGGAATGGAGGGGAAAGATCCATTTTATTGTAGAGCCGTATGCAATACATAAAAAATGCCCGTACGGTTATTCTATTTTTTTTTATTAAGTATTTTTTTATCTTTATTTATTTTTTCTTCACTCCATGGTATAGATAGAAGAAACTTTATTATGTTATATCATCAGGGTAATGATTCATCAACCCGCCAGTGCTTTTTATGAAGCACAAACGGGAGAAGCTATCTTGGAAGCGGAAGAACTGCTAAAACTGCGTGAAACCATCACAAGGGTTTATGTACAAAGAACGGGTAAACCCCTATGGGTTGTATCCGAAGACATGGAAAGAGATGTTTTTATGTCAGCAACCGAAGCGCAAGCTTATGGAATTGTTGATCTTGTAGCAGTTGAATGAAAATAGAAAATAGGATGGATTTAGCGCAAATCGGCGATTTCTTTTTTTATCTTCTTGCCGAGTTCCATATTTTATTAATTTTTTAAAATAAAATAAAACGAATTCATAATCATCCGGTTAGGATCGATCTAAACCAGCTCATTATGTATATCATTCAACATGCCAACGATTAAACAACTTATTAGAAATACAAGACAGCCAATCAGAAATGTCACGAAATCCCCCGCTCTTCGGGGATGCCCTCAGCGTCGAGGAACATGTACTAGGGTGTATGTGCGACTCGTTCAGATCATGGACTGGGGCACAAAGAAATTTTTTTCCAGTATTAATGATCAGTACCAATTAATAGGATAAACTGGAAGAACTCCATTCCATTCACTATCTAAAAATAATAAAATCTATCCTTCTATTGTGTATGAAATTTATGGTTTCCATTGGTGTAAATCCAATTACCTCAATTTAATTTCAGATGAAAAAAAGGGCCCCATTGGTATTAAATGGTTATCCATTAAGCGGGGACAAAAAAAAAGAAAGATTTGACTTCCATTCTTGCAAAAACGGACTAAGAGGGCCAGCTACCGAGCTAACTTTCATAATTAAATACCGTTACTGTATAAGTAGATCTCCTTGTGAAAGACCTATTACTGGCTAATTTATGGGTCGAGCCAACGAGTGTGGACTGTACAAGTTACTAATAAGGTTAATTAAATAAATTATAATTATATAGGCTCCGGTGTATAGAGAAGACCTCACCGTTTACGAATTAACCATAGAAACGATGAAACCCACCATTTCTTTATCCATTTACTAGTTTTTTATTTATTATGTTTTTGATACCTAGTCGAATACAATTTATTTTTCGAGGTAAAAAAATTGTGGTCGGGAAGGTTATAGTAGCTAAAGCCATTGGAATTTTTATTTTATACATTGGAAAAATCCGTTTTGTTATTAATAGACTGAGGAAGGGGAATAGAAAAACTGAAAGAAAGTAAATCCATTAGTTATTCTATTCATCAAAGTTTCATTTATTCAATGACCAGAATTAAACGGGGATATGTAGCTCGGAGACGTCGAACAAAAATGCGTTTATTTGCCTCAAGCTTTCGAGGGGCTCATTCAAGACTTACTCGAACGATTACTCAACAGAAAATAAAAGCTTTAGTTTCGGCTCATCGGGATAGAGATAGACAAAAGATAACTTTTCGTCGTTTGTGGATCACTCGTATAAACGCAGTAATTCGTGAAAGGGGGGTATCCTATAGTTATAGTAAATTAATACATGATTTGTACAAGAGCCGAGTGCTTCTTAATCGCAAAATACTTGCGCAAATAGCTATATTAAATAAAAAAAGTCTTTATATGATTTCCAACGAGATCATAAAATAAGTCGATTCTAAGAAATCCACTAGAATCGAGTTCCCCGGAGAATGAACTCCGGGAGGATAGAGTCAAAATGACTATGAGAAAAAATGATTATTATATTATTATGATAAAGTAGTCAACATAAATAACCACGTTCAAGAAAAAAAGATTTCTTTGCTTTCCCCGAGTTTTTCTTATTCTTATGACACGATACCAAAATCTGAATTTTCGGGTTTTTGAACAAAATGCGTTTGGGTTTAGATTGGAATTGGAATTCAATTGAAGAAAGAATAAGCTTATTTAATTCTAGTTCTAAGACCTGCAGTTCTAGCGGTCGACCCACTTTTTTCAAATTGTTTCTCATTATTAAGAAAAGGTAACAAAGATAAAATACGGGCTTGTTTTATAGCAATAGTAATTAATCGTTGTTGTTTCAAGGTCAATCTATTCACTCGCCTAGATAGTATTTTTCCTTGTTCACTAATAAATCGACTAATTAAACTCATGTTTCTATAATCAATTCGATCCCCCGATTGAATCGGGGGTAAACGCCTACGAAAAGATCGCTTGGATTTAAGAAAGGGTCGCTTGGATTTATCCATGGTTTGTTTAGTTTAGCTCTTATCGTGAAAACCCTATTATGGTCACATCGAAAATGAATTCAAATAGGATTTGCTTTGTTTATTAAATGTATTTATTAAATATTTTATTATATATAATGTCATTTTTCCCCTACCTTGTATCTTGGAAGGGTGACACACAAGTATTCGATTCGATCTATTTTTTTATCTCCCCATGAATTGTATGTTTGTAACAATAAGGACAGAATTTTCTCAATTCTAGTCGATTGGGCGTATTGCGCCGATTCTTTTGAGTAATATATCTGGAAATACCCGTTGCTGACTTATTAACACCGTTTCGGACACAACTGGTACATTCCAAAATAACAGTGACTCGGACATCTTTCCCCTTGGCCATGAACCTCCTTTGGATTTTTTTATTTGCTACACTCATCTATTTTTGATCCTAAACGAAGAAGAAAGGAAGGAAAAACAATATAAGTTACTAATTTGAAATCCAATTAGGGAAGATTTGTTTAGAATCAATCAAGTAAAGTAATAGTAAATAATAAGTAATACAATGATTTCAAAACATATTTCGAGTCGTAGTAAAGTATTTCATTTAAGTATTTTGTATAATACTCTTGTCCTAGACTAAACCAAACTTTTATGCTCTCCCCCTAATTTTTCTATATTATATATGAATGTC